GCATTGGTCATAGCCGAAATTCGTCGAAGAAAATGAAGTTTTGTCTTTCTTTCAATCCAAATAAGAGAACAAAGAAACCATTAAAAAATAAATCCAGGATGACAGCTTTCAAAGAGTAAGAGACAGGGAGAGGGAGGCTTTCGAAACCAAACGAGACTAGAAGGAACATGGGAATTAGCACCATTCCTATGAGTGTTTTTGTCTTGAAGAGCCAACAAAGGGAGGCGCTATTGCCCTCATCAATGAATTAATGAGTTTCTTCGCCCTCTTTCTCTATCTCGGTCTCGGTTTAGCATCATCATATATCGATCCGTATAAAATTTGGATTGGTTGTAGCGCGGGAGCAGCTACTCCATGCTGTGGCTGTGGGGGTGGGGGCAGCCTAAGCCTGATAGAGGCAGAAGCCGGGGCCACCGGAGCTATCTGCGTCGAGTGTGTCGATTGAAAGTTTTGGGGAGACAACTAAAATTGCCAGCGCAAAAATCGAAAGAGTCGTGCCGTTCAAAGTGGAATTCTTCTAAGATCCATCTATTGCTCGATTTTGCATGCTCTGCTCCCCCCCCAAGAGAGACTTGTTCTCAAAATGAAGGAAAAGGGAAATCGACGGTTGGTTGTTGACCAACGGAAAGGCATGGGAGTTGGAATGTAAAAAAATCAGAATAAATGGGATTTGATCATTCAGCGCGGTGCAGCCCATATAAGGTAAGGAGCTTTAGCTGTTCACGTTACAGCTACTTTGTTGGCTCTTACTATACTACGATATTTTCATTGATCGTAGCTAATTCTGATTCCATTGCGAAACGAAAACCGCTCCTTCTGTAACAACTGATTCTACACAAGAGCAAAAGAGCCTTTTTCTTCCTAAGGATCTATTCATTTTTCCATTAACAGTCGAACCAACCGGAGAGAGATTGCTTTTATCACAGACCAGAAAGCCAGGAGCGAAGCCTGCTTGACCAACGGGAGAAGCCAACTCGGTAAAGCTAGTTTACGGTTCCTTTTCTTGCTTGACGGTACGCTTTTAACCAAGCCTAATCCATATAAGAAAAGCAAACAACTATGAAAACAGGGCAAGAAGATGCAGACGGACGGTACGCAATGAGACTGGAGTACCTGGCAGGGGGCCTAAACAGACAGTAAGGGGGTGGGTCTAGGAGAAGAGAGAAGAACGAGGGTGAAACGCACTTTAGTGACTAGAGAAAGAAGTTCTATAGGAGAAGCAGTCATTGAAAAAATAAGAAAAGAAAAGGAGCTGATCCGATGGATGAAGATAACGATCAACGGAAACTATCGGCTATGAAGCTAGATGGCATAGAAGAAGGTTATGCCAATATGGATGGCTTGCCTGGAAACTAGCCATGTATGTACTGGCTTCCGCACTACTACTTGGTCGGATCAATCTCACTCTCGAAATTGGGAAGAATCAACTCAAAATGTGAGGGAAGCACGAAGCATAACATTTGAATGAGGGGCCCTCATCAATGAATTAATGAGTTTCTTCGCCCTCCGAAGGACTCGTTTTCAGCTCCTGGAGGAACCTAGCTTCTTCAGCGAAGCTGGAGGAGAACCCCTTATATATTATATTCAAAAAAAGTCAAAAAAGAAAATGATTACACAGCCCACTTCGCTCCGCTGCTCTGCTCGCTCCGACGATTCTACATACCGGCCGAAAGAGACTGAGCCCGGGCGAAGCCAATCACATTGAGTTGTAGATTGACATAGTTAACCTTCAGTGCACTTATATATAATATATAGTCAGAGTTGAAGCTGAGCGTTCACCTTAGCGGCACCTCTGACCTCAGATGCATGTGTTAAGCATATAACTAGCGAGCGAACCATACTTCGGATATCGCCCGGAGCAAGGCCAGTCGCTGGATTAAGACTAACAGGACCATTCCTTATGGAAGACCCAGCAAGAGACGTCACTACCTACCTAGGCCTCAGGATGAACTCCGGTGTTGAGGCCCGAAGACTGGAAATTCAACCCTAATAACAAAGTTCCTCTCCAACCAGTCGAGTTACTACGTTCCTTGGTTCACTTCAGTAAATTCATTAACACCGTATTTGATTCCATCTTGTTTTTCTGTGCTAGTTACTATCTGTAGTAGTGGACTAACTGGGCTGGGCACAACTCATTTGAAAAGGAATGTCAAAGCATTGCGGATTCTTCCTTCGACGTCTTATTGCCCTTGATATTAAAAGAGGTGCAAGCCTTACTTACCTATACCTTTGATATCTTCAGCTCTCACGGATATTCGCCTGCTTTGTGCCTCTGGTGGCCCTTGACTGACCCGTCTCGTATCGTTTAGATAGTAAGTCCATGGGTTCTACAATCTTTTGTTAACCTTTAGGGCTCCACGGAGAAAGTTGTCGGATAGCAGCGATTCCTATTGCTATTCTATGGTCTTTTCTGTCTTTTTCCCTTTACCCGGTCCTATCTCGAGCAGGATCACTCTGCTCTTTGGTGCTCGGGATTCCCATTCAAGAACCAGTAACTCAC